GTTAATGTAGCTTAAACCCAAAGCAAGGCACTGAAAATGCCTAGATGAGTGTATTAACTCCATAAACACACAGGTTTGGTCCCAGCCTTCCTGTTAACTTCTAGTAAACTTACACATGCAAGCATCCACACCCCAGTGAGAATGCCCTCCAAGTCGATAAGACCAAAAGGAGCGGGTATCAAGCACACAACAGTAGCTCACGACACCTTGCTTAACCACACCCCCACGGGAGACAGCAGTGACAAAAATTAAGCCATAAACGAAAGTTTGACTAAGTTATATTAATCAGGGTCGGTAAATCTCGTGCCAGCCACCGCGGTCATACGATTGACCCAAGTTAACAGGGGTACGGCGTAAAACGTGTTTAAGCGCCACACCAAATAGAGTTAAATTAAAATTAAACTGTAAAAAGCTATAATTTTAATAAAAATAAATAACGAAGGTAACTCTAGTACAGCTGATACACTATAGCTAAGACCCAAACTGGGATTAGATACCCCACTATGCTTAGCCCTAAACGTAAATAATTATACGAACAAAATTATTCGCCAGAGTACTACCGGCAACAGCCTAAAACTCAAAGGACTTGGCGGTGCTTTATACCCTTCTAGAGGAGCCTGTTCTATAATCGATAAACCCCGATAAACCTCACCAATCCTTGCTAATACAGTCTATATACCGCCATCTTCAGCAAACCCTAAAAAGGAATAAAAGTAAGCACAATCACTGTACGTAAAAACGTTAGGTCAAGGTGTAACCTATGGAATGGGAAGAAATGGGCTACATTTTCTAACTCAAGAAAATTTACACACGAAAGTTACTATGAAACTAGTAACTAAAGGAGGATTTAGTAGTAAACTAAGAATAGAGTGCTTAGTTGAATTAGGCCATGAAGCACGCACACACCGCCCGTCACCCTCCTCAAATAATCAAAATGCACTTAAACCTATTTACACGCACTAACCACATGAGAGGAGACAAGTCGTAACAAGGTAAGCATACTGGAAAGTGTGCTTGGATCAATCAAGATATAGCTTAAATAAAGCATCTAGTTTACACCTAGAAGATTTCATGCACCAATGAATATCTTGAACTATATCTAGCCCAACCCCCACCCTCAATTCATTAATCAAGATTCAATAAAATAAAACATTTATCTTTAACCAAAGTATAGGAGATAGAAATCTTAATATGGCGCTATAGAGAAAGTACCGCAAGGGAATGATGAAAGAGAAAAATCAAAGTACAAAAAAGCAAAGATTACATCTTGTACCTTTTGCATAATGAATTAACTAGCAAAAACCTGACAAAACGAATTTTAGCCAAGTAACCCGAAACCAGACGAGCTACTTATGAACAGTTTATTAAGAACCAACTCATCTATGTGGCAAAATAGTGAGAAGATTTATAAGTAGAGGTGAAACGCCTAGCGAGCCTGGTGATAGCTGGTTGTCCAGAAAATGAATCTTAGTTCAGCTTTAAAAATACCAAAGATACAAACAAATCCTCTGTATTTTTAAAAGTTAGTCTAAAAAGGTACAGCCTTTTAGATACGGATACAACCTTGACCAGAGAGTAAAACTTAACAAAACCATAGTAGGCCTAAAAGCAGCCATCAATTAAGAAAGCGTTAAAGCTCAACATTCACATAATATTAAATCCCAACAACAAACAATTAACTCCTGGACCCATTACTGGACTATTCTATTACATAATAGAAGCAATAATGTTAATATGAGTAACAAGAAATATTTTCTCCTTGCATAAGTTTAAGTCAGTATCTGATAATAGCCTGACTATTAACAGCAAATAAAACTACCCAAAAATAGACAATTTATTGATTATACTGTTAATCCAACACAGGCATGCATCCAGGAAAGATTAAAAGAAGTAAAAGGAACTCGGCAAACACAAACCCCGCCTGTTTACCAAAAACATCACCTCCAGCATTACTAGTATTGGAGGCACTGCCTGCCCAGTGACCAACGTTAAACGGCCGCGGTATTCTGACCGTGCAAAGGTAGCATAATCATTTGTTCTTTAAATAAGGACTTGTATGAATGGCCACACGAGGGTTTTACTGTCTCTTACTTCCAATCAGTGAAATTGACCTCCCCGTGAAGAGGCGGGGATAAGCAAATAAGACGAGAAGACCCTATGGAGCTTTAACTAACTAACTCAAGGAAAATAAACTTAACCACCAAGGAATAACCACATTCTTTATGAGTTATCAGTTTTGGTTGGGGTGACCTCGGAGAACAAAAAATCCTCCGAGCGATTTTAAAGATAAGACACACAAGTCGAATCAAACTATCGTTTATTGATCCAAAAAATTGATCAACGGAACAAGTTACCCTAGGGATAACAGCGCAATCCTATTTGAGAGTTCATATCGACAATAGGGTTTACGACCTCGATGTTGGATCAGGACATCCCGATGGTGCAACCGCTATCAAAGGCTCGTTTGTTCAACGATTAAAGTCCTACGTGATCTGAGTTCAGACCGGAGTAATCCAGGTCGGTTTCTATCTATTATGTATTTCTCCCAGTACGAAAGGACAAGAGAAATAAGGCCAACTTCAAATAAGCGCCTTAAACTAATTAATGACTTCATCTTAATTAATATACAATCATGACCCGCTCTAGAGAAGAGCCCAGTTAAGGTGGCAGAGCCCGGTAATTGCGTAAAACTTAAACCTTTATATCCAGAGATTCAAATCCTCTCCTTAACATAATGTTCATAATTAACATTTTAACACTAATTATCCCCATCTTATTAGCTGTAGCATTTCTTACACTAGTTGAACGAAAAGTCCTAGGCTATATGCAATTTCGAAAAGGCCCAAACGTCGTAGGTCCATACGGTCTACTTCAACCTATTGCAGATGCAATTAAACTCTTTATCAAAGAACCACTACGCCCCGCTACATCTTCAATCTCAATATTTATTCTTGCACCCATTCTGGCCCTAAGCTTGGCCCTAACCATATGAATTCCCCTACCTATACCACACCCCCTCATTAACATGAACCTAGGGGTTCTCTTCATATTGGCCATATCAAGCCTAGCCGTGTATTCAATCCTCTGATCAGGATGGGCCTCCAACTCAAAATACGCACTCATCGGGGCTTTACGAGCAGTAGCCCAGACAATCTCCTATGAAGTAACACTTGCCATTATCCTTCTATCTGTACTCCTAATAAATGGATCCTTTACCCTATCCACATTAATCATCACACAAGAACAAGTATGATTAATTTTTCCAGCATGACCCCTAGCAATAATATGATTCATTTCAACACTAGCAGAAACAAACCGAGCACCATTTGACCTCACCGAAGGAGAGTCAGAATTAGTATCAGGGTTCAACGTAGAATACGCAGCGGGACCATTCGCCCTATTCTTTATAGCAGAATATGCAAATATTATTATAATAAACATTTTTACAACGACCCTATTCCTAGGAGCATTTCATAATCCATATGTACCAGAACTCTACACAATTAACTTTACCATTAAATCCCTACTACTCACAATTACTTTTTTATGAATCCGAGCATCCTATCCCCGATTCCGCTATGATCAACTAATGCACCTACTATGAAAAAGCTTCCTACCCCTAACACTAGCACTATGCATATGGCACGTATCACTACCAGTTCTCCTATCAAGTATCCCCCCACAAACATAAGAAATATGTCTGACAAAAGAGTTACTTTGATAGAGTAAATAATAGAGGTTTAAGCCCTCTTATTTCTAGAATTATAGGAATTGAACCCACTCCTAAGAATCCAAAACTCTTCGTGCTCCCAATTACACCAAATTCTAACAGTAAGGTCAGCTAATTAAGCTATCGGGCCCATACCCCGAAAATGTTGGTTTACATCCTTCCCGTACTAATAAATCCAATTATCTTTACTATCATCCTAATAACCGTCCTATCCGGAACTTTAATTGTCATAATCAGCTCCCACTGACTGCTTATCTGAATAGGGTTTGAAATAAATATGCTTACTATTATTCCCATTATAATAAACAAGCACAACCCACGAGCCACAGAAGCATCAACCAAATATTTCCTCACCCAATCAACAGCCTCAATACTACTAATAATAGCCGTTATTATTAACCTTATATTTTCAGGTCAATGGACAGTAGCAAACCTATTTAATCCAACAGCCTCCGCACTAATAACAATAGCTCTCGCCATAAAATTGGGAATAGCCCCCTTCCATTTCTGAGTACCAGAAGTGACCCAAGGTATTCCCCTGTCCTCTGGCCTAATTCTGCTTACATGACAAAAACTAGCACCACTGTCCGTACTCTACCAAATTTCCCAATCCATTAATCTGAACCTAATTTTAATCCTATCAATTCTATCAATTATAATCGGAGGCTGAGGAGGACTAAACCAAACCCAACTACGAAAAATTATAGCCTATTCATCGATTGCCCACATAGGATGAATAACAGCAGTGCTACTTTATAACCCTACTATAATATTATTAAATCTAACTATTTATATTATTATAACTTCCACCATATTCGTACTATTTATAATTAATTCTACTACAACTACCCTATCACTATCACACACATGAAACAAAACACCTGTCATCACAGTCCTAATTCTCGTCACCCTCCTATCAATAGGAGGACTCCCCCCATTATCAGGATTCATGCCAAAGTGGATAATTATTCAAGAAATAACAAAAAATGATAGTATTATCCTACCAACCCTAATAGCAATGACAGCACTACTAAATCTATATTTCTACATACGACTTACATACTCCACCGCACTCACAATATTTCCCTCCACAAATAACATAAAAATAAAATGACAATTCTCTACTACAAAACAAATAACCTTTCTACCAACTATGGTCGTAATATCTACCATACTCCTACCACTTACACCAATATTATCAACCCTAGAATAGGAATTTAGGTTACACAGACCAAGAGCCTTCAAAGCCCTAAGCAAGTACAATTTACTTAATTCCTGATAAGGACTGCAAGATTATACCTTACATCAATTGAATGCAAATCAACCACTTTAATTAAGCTAAATCCTCACTAGATTGGTGGGCTCCACCCCCACGAAATTTTAGTTAACAGCTAAATACCCTAACATACTGGCTTCAATCTACTTCTCCCGCCGCGAGAAAAAAAAGGCGGGAGAAGCCCCGGCAGAATTGAAGCTGCTTCTTTGAATTTGCAATTCAATATGTTAATTCACCACAGAGCTTGGTAAAAAGAGGGATTGAACCTCTGTCCTTAGATTTACAGTCTAATGCTTTACTCAGCCATTTTACCCATGTTCATTAACCGCTGATTATTTTCAACCAACCACAAAGACATCGGCACCCTATATCTCCTATTTGGTGCCTGAGCTGGTATAGTAGGAACAGCCCTGAGTCTACTAATTCGTGCCGAATTAGGCCAACCCGGAACCCTACTTGGAGATGACCAAATTTACAATGTAGTCGTAACTGCACACGCATTCGTGATAATTTTCTTTATAGTAATACCCATTATAATTGGAGGGTTTGGCAACTGATTAGTCCCTCTAATAATTGGTGCCCCCGACATAGCATTTCCCCGAATAAATAATATAAGTTTCTGGCTTCTTCCCCCATCTTTCCTATTACTCCTAGCATCTTCTATAGTTGAAGCAGGGGCAGGAACAGGATGAACAGTCTACCCCCCTCTAGCAGGTAATCTAGCCCACGCAGGAGCCTCAGTAGATCTAACCATCTTTTCCCTCCATCTGGCAGGTGTATCCTCAATTCTAGGAGCGATCAATTTTATTACAACAATCATTAACATAAAACCCCCTGCAATATCACAATATCAAACCCCCTTATTCGTATGATCAGTATTAATTACTGCCGTATTATTACTCCTATCACTCCCCGTATTAGCTGCCGGTATTACAATACTATTAACAGACCGAAATCTAAACACAACCTTCTTCGACCCGGCAGGAGGGGGAGACCCCATTCTATACCAACACTTGTTCTGATTCTTTGGACATCCTGAAGTGTACATTCTTATTCTGCCTGGATTTGGAATAATTTCTCACATCGTTACTTATTATTCAGGAAAAAAAGAACCATTCGGGTACATAGGAATAGTATGGGCTATAATATCCATCGGATTTTTAGGATTCATTGTATGGGCCCACCACATATTTACAGTTGGAATGGATGTTGACACACGAGCCTATTTTACATCTGCCACTATAATTATTGCAATCCCAACCGGAGTAAAAGTTTTCAGTTGACTAGCCACACTCCATGGAGGCAATATCAAATGATCTCCCGCTATAATATGAGCACTAGGTTTTATTTTCCTCTTCACAGTTGGAGGCCTAACTGGAATTGTTTTAGCTAACTCCTCCCTCGACATTGTTCTCCACGACACGTATTATGTAGTCGCACACTTTCATTATGTATTATCAATGGGGGCTGTATTCGCTATCATAGGCGGATTTGTACACTGATTTCCCCTATTCTCAGGCTACACTCTCAACGACACATGAGCCAAAATCCACTTTGCAATTATATTTGTGGGTGTAAATATAACCTTCTTCCCACAACACTTCCTAGGATTATCCGGCATGCCACGACGATACTCTGACTACCCAGACGCATATACAATATGAAATACTATTTCATCTATAGGTTCGTTCATCTCACTAACAGCAGTTATATTAATAATTTTCATCATCTGAGAAGCATTCGCATCCAAACGAGAAGTCCTAACTGTTGATCTCACTACAACTAACCTAGAATGACTAAACGGATGCCCTCCACCATATCACACATTTGAAGAACCCACATATGTTAACCTAAAATAAGAAAGGAAGGAATCGAACCCCCTGTCATTGGTTTCAAGCCAACACCATAACCACTATGTCTCTCTCAATTTAACAAGGTGTTAGTAAAATATTACATAACTTTGTCGAGGTTAAATTACAGGTGAAAGGCCAGTACATCTTATATGGCATATCCCATACAACTAGGATTTCAAGATGCAACATCCCCTATTATAGAAGAATTATTACATTTTCATGACCATACACTAATAATCGTAATCCTAATTAGCTCACTAGTACTTTATATTATTTCACTAATGTTAACTACAAAATTAACACACACTAGCACAATAGATGCACAGGAGGTAGAAACAATCTGAACTATTTTACCAGCTATTATTCTGATTCTAATCGCCCTACCATCTCTACGCATCCTATATATAATGGATGAGATTAATAACCCATCCCTCACAGTCAAAACTATAGGACATCAATGATACTGAAGCTATGAGTATACAGACTACGAAGATTTAAGCTTCGATTCCTACATAATCCCAACATCAGAGCTAAAGCCAGGGGAACTGCGATTACTAGAAGTAGATAATCGAGTCGTATTACCCATAGAAATGACAATTCGAATATTAATTTCCTCCGAGGATGTATTACACTCGTGAGCTGTACCCTCCTTAGGGTTAAAAACTGACGCAATCCCCGGTCGCTTAAACCAAACAACTCTTATATCAACTCGACCAGGACTATATTATGGCCAATGTTCGGAAATCTGCGGGTCAAATCACAGTTTTATACCAATTGTCCTCGAACTAGTACCACTAAAACACTTTGAAAAATGATCCGCATCAATACTATAAAATCATCAAGAAGCTAAGCTAGCGTTAACCTTTTAAGTTAAAGACTGAGAACATAATAGTCTCCTTGATGGCATGCCACAACTAGACACATCAACATGACTCACAATAATTCTATCAATATTCCTAGTCCTTTTTATTATTTTTCAACTAAAAATTTCAAAACATAACTTTTATTATAACCCAGAACTGACGTTAACAAAAACACCGAAACAAAATACCCCTTGAGAAACAAAATGAACGAAAATTTATTTGCCTCTTTCATTACCCCTATAGTACTAGGCCTTCCCCTCGTTACCCTCATTGTCCTATTTCCCAGCCTACTATTTCCAACATCAAACCGACTATTAAACAACCGCCTTATCTCTCTTCAACAATGAGCTCTTCAACTTGTATCCAAACAAATGATAAGCATTCATAATCCTAAAGGACAGACATGAGCGTTAATATTAATATCCCTAATCCTATTTATTGGGTCAACAAATTTACTAGGCCTATTACCCCACTCCTTCACACCAACCACACAACTATCAATAAATCTAGGCATAGCCATTCCCCTATGAGCAGGAGCTGTAATCACAGGCTTTCGCAACAAAACGAAAGCATCGCTTGCTCATTTTCTGCCACAAGGGACGCCAACTCCTTTAATCCCTATACTAGTAATTATTGAAACTATTAGCTTATTCATTCAACCAATAGCTCTTGCCGTACGATTAACAGCTAACATTACAGCAGGTCACTTACTAATTCACTTAATTGGAGGAGCTACCCTCGCACTCATAAGTATCAGCCCTACCACGGCCTTCATCACATTTATTATTCTAATCTTACTTACAATTCTTGAATTTGCAGTTGCCATAATTCAGGCCTACGTCTTTACCCTTCTAGTTAGCCTATATCTACACGACAACACATAATGACACACCAGACTCACGCCTACCATATAGTCAACCCAAGCCCCTGGCCCCTTACAGGAGCACTATCTGCCCTCCTGATAACATCCGGCCTAATCATATGATTTCACTTTAACTCAACAACCCTACTTGCACTTGGCCTAACAACGAATATACTTACCATATATCAATGATGACGAGATGTCATTCGAGAGAGCACCTTTCAAGGACACCATACCCCAACCGTACAAAAAGGCCTACGATATGGAATAATCCTTTTTATTATTTCTGAGGTCCTGTTCTTTACCGGATTTTTCTGAGCATTCTATCACTCAAGCCTCGCCCCTACGCCTGAATTAGGTGGCTGCTGACCTCCAACAGGTATTCACCCACTTAATCCCCTAGAAGTCCCACTGCTCAACACCTCCGTTCTTCTCGCCTCAGGAGTTTCCATTACATGAGCCCATCACAGCCTGATAGAAGGAAATCGCAATCCTATACTACAAGCCCTATTTATTACCATCGCACTAGGCATCTACTTCACGTTACTTCAGGCCTCAGAATATTATGAAGCCCCCTTCACTATCTCGGATGGTGTCTATGGCTCAACCTTCTTTGTGGCAACAGGCTTCCACGGCCTTCATGTTATCATTGGGTCTACTTTTTTAATCGTCTGCTTCTTTCGTCAACTAAAATTTCACTTCACCTCCAATCATCACTTTGGCTTCGAAGCCGCTGCCTGATATTGACATTTTGTAGACGTCGTATGACTATTCCTTTACGTCTCTATCTATTGATGAGGTTCATATTCTTTTAGTATTAACTAGTACAACTGACTTCCAATCAGTTAGTTTCGGTCTAACCCGAAAAAGAATAATAAACCTAATACTGGCTCTTCTAACCAATGTTACACTAGCCACACTACTTGTCACCATTGCGTTCTGACTTCCCCAACTAAACGTATATTCAGAAAAAACAAGCCCATACGAATGCGGATTTGACCCCATAGGATCAGCCCGCCTTCCCTTTTCCATAAAATTTTTTCTAGTAGCCATCACATTTCTTCTATTTGACTTAGAAATTGCACTACTCCTACCACTACCATGAGCTTCGCAAACAACAAACCTAAATACAATACTCACCATAGCTCTCTTCTTGATTTTCCTATTAGCCACGAGCCTAGCCTACGAGTGAGCACAAAAAGGACTTGAATGGACTGAATATGGTATTTAGTTTAAAATAAAATAAATGATTTCGACTCATTAGATTATGATTAAATTCATAACTACCAAATGTCTCTCGTTTACATAAATATCATAGTAGCATTTACGGTGTCTCTTACAGGATTATTAATGTATCGATCTCACCTAATATCATCCCTTCTATGCCTGGAAGGAATAATATTGTCCCTATTCATTATAGCCACCTTAATAATCCTAAATTCACATTTCACCTTAGCCAGCATAATACCCATCATTCTGCTAGTATTTGCAGCCTGTGAAGCAGCATTAGGCCTATCCCTACTAGTAATAGTATCAAACACGTACGGGACTGATTACGTGCAAAACCTTAACCTATTACAATGCTAAAATATATTATTCCCACAATAATGCTTATACCTCTAACCTGATTATCAAAAAGTAGTATACTCTGAATTAATTCCACGACACACAGCTTACTAATTAGTTTTACTAGCCTACTCCTTATAAACCAATTCAATGACAGCAGCCTTAACTTCTCACTAATCTTCTTCTCCGATCCCCTATCTACACCACTACTAATCCTAACCATATGACTCCTCCCTCTAATATTTATAGCCAGCCAACACCACTTGTCCAAAGAAAACTTAACCCGGAAAAAACTATTTATCACTATACTGATTCTCCTGCAACTATTCCTAATCATGACATTTACCGCCACAGAACTAATTTTCTTCTACATTCTATTTGAAGCAACGCTAGTGCCAACACTCATTATCATCACCCGATGAGGCAACCAAACAGAGCGCCTAAACGCCGGCCTTTACTTTCTGTTTTACACACTAGCAGGATCCTTACCTCTACTGGTAGCATTAGTCTACATGCAAAACACGACAGGATCCCTAAACTTTTTAATCCTTCAATACTGAGTACAGCTAATGCCTAGCTCTTGATCTAACATCCTCATATGATTAGCATGCATAATGGCCTTTATAGTTAAAATACCACTATATGGCCTCCACCTTTGACTACCCAAAGCACACGTAGAAGCCCCCATTGCAGGCTCAATAGTTCTTGCAGCAATCCTACTAAAGCTAGGAGGGTATGGTATATTACGCATCACGCTATTCCTCAACCCAGTAACCGACTTCATGGCATATCCATTTATTATGCTGTCCTTATGAGGCATAATTATAACCAGCTCAATTTGTCTCCGCCAAACAGACCTGAAGTCACTCATCGCATATTCCTCTGTCAGTCATATAGCACTCGTCATTGTAGCCATTCTCATCCAAACTCCTTGAAGTTACATAGGAGCCACCGCCCTAATAATCGCCCATGGCCTTACATCCTCTATACTTTTTTGCCTAGCAAACTCCAACTACGAGCGAATTCATAGCCGAACAATAATCCTAGCCCGCGGCTTACAAACATTCCTCCCACTAATAGCAACTTGATGACTTTTAGCAAGCTTAACTAACCTAGCTTTACCCCCAACAATTAACCTGATTGGAGAGCTATTTGTAGTAATATCAACCTTTTCGTGATCTAACATTACAATCATTTTAATAGGACTAAATATAGTTATTACCGCCTTATACTCCCTTTACATGCTAATCACAACACAACGAGGTAAATACACTCACCATATCAATAACATCCTACCCTCCTTCACGCGAGAAAACACGCTTATATCCCTTCATATTTTACCCCTACTACTCCTATCCCTAAATCCAAAAATTATTCTAGGCCCCCTATTCTGTAAGTATAGTTTAAAAAAAAAACATTAGATTGTGAATCTAACAACAGAAGCCTATATCTTCTTATTTACCGAAAAAGTATGCAAGAACTGCTAATTCTATGCCCCCATGTGTAATAACATGGCTTTTTCAAACTTTTAAAGGATAGTAGTTATCCATTGGTCTTAGGAACCAAAAAATTGGTGCAACTCCAAATAAAAGTAATAAACATATATTCCTCTTTCACATTAACAACCTTACTCCTACTAACCGTTCCCATCCTAGCTACAAGCTTTAACACCCACAAAACTCCTAATTATCCCCTCTACGTAAAAACAACCATTTCATGTGCCTTTCTCACCAGCATAATTCCCACAATAATATTTATTCACACGGGACAAGAAATAATTATTTCAAATTGACACTGACTAACTATTCAAACCCTAAAATTATCACTCAGCTTTAAAATAGATTACTTCTCAATAATATTTGTTCCAGTAGCACTATTTGTTACATGGTCTATTATAGAATTCTCTATATGATATATGCACTCCGACCCCTACATCAATCAGTTCTTTAAATATTTACTCCTATTTCTCATCACAATACTCATCCTCGTCACCGCAAATAATCTATTCCAACTATTTATCGGTTGAGAAGGAGTCGGAATCATATCATTTCTACTTATTGGATGATGATATGGACGAGCTGATGCAAACACAGCAGCCCTTCAAGCAATTCTATATAATCGCATCGGTGACATCGGACTCATCCTGGCAATGGCATGATTCTTAACCAACCTCAACACCTGAGACCTTCAACAAATTTTTATTCTTAACCCAGCCAACTCCAACTTACCCTTAATAGGCCTAGCACTAGCCGCCACAGGAAAATCCGCACAATTTGGCCTACACCCATGACTACCTTCCGCAATAGAAGGTCCTACCCCTGTCTCAGCATTACTTCACTCAAGCACAATAGTAGTAGCAGGAATTTTTCTGTTAATCCGGTTTTATCCATTAACAGAAAATAACAAATTTGCCCAGTCTATTATACTATGCCTAGGGGCCATCACCACACTATTCACAGCAATGTGTGCCCTCACCCAAAATGACATCAAAAAAATCGTCGCCTTCTCTACATCCAGCCAACTAGGCCTTATAATAGTAACTATCGGCATTAACCAACCCTACCTAGCATTTCTCCACATCTGCACCCACGCTTTCTTCAAGGCCATACTATTTATATGCTCCGGCTCTATCATTCACAGCCTTAACGATGAACAAGATATTCGAAAAATAGGAGGCCTATTTAAAGCTATACCATTTACCACAACAGCCCTAATTATCGGCAGTCTCGCACTAACAGGAATACCGTTCCTCACCGGATTCTACTCTAAAGACCTAATTATTGAAGCCGCCAACACGTCGTATACCAACGCCTGAGCCCTCCTAATAACACTAATCGCCACCTCCTTTACAGCCATTTACAGCACCCGTATTATCTTTTTTGCACTACTAGGACAACCCCGATTTCCGACCCTGATTATCATTAATGAAAACAACCCCCTTCTAATCAACTCAATTAAACGATTACTAATTGGAAGCCTCTTCGCAGGATTCATTATCTCCAACAACATCCCCCCAATAACAGTACCCCAAATAACTATACCCTCTTATCTAAAAATAATAGCTATGGGAGTTACAGTCCTAGGCTTTATTCTAGCACTTGAAATTAGTAACATAACCTACAATCTAAAATTTAAATTTCCATCAAACATATTCAAATTTTCTAACCTACTCGGATATTACCCTATAATTATGCACCGCCTAACTCCCTACATTAACCTAACAATAAGTCAAAAATCAGCATCCTCCCTCATAGATTTAATCTGACTGGAAAATATTTTACCAAAGACTACCTCACTAATTCAAATAAAAATGTCAATTACAATCACAAACCAAAAAGGCCTAATCAAATTATATTTCCTCTCTTTCCTGATCACAATTTTAATCAGCATTATATTACTTAATTTCCACGAGTAATTTCCATAATAACTACAACACCAATCAACAAAGATCAACCAGTTACAATAACTAATCAAGTACCATAACTATATAAGGCCGCAATTCCTATAGCCTCCTCACTAAAAAATCCAGAATCCCCCGTATCATAAATTACTCAATCCCCCAGACCATTAAACTTAAATACAACCTCCACTTCCTTATCTTTCAACACGTAATAAACCATTAAGAACTCCATCAATAAGCCAGTGATGAAAGCCCCTAAAACAGTTTTATTAGAGACTCAAATCTCAGGATACTGCTCAGTAGCTATAGCCGTTGTATAGCCAAAGACCACTATTATACCCCCTAAATAAATTAAAAAAACCATTAAACCTAAAAAAGACCCACCAAAATTCAATACAATACCACAACCAACTCCACCACTCACAATTAACCCTAACCCCCCATAAATAGGTGAAGGTTTTGAAGAAAACCCCACAAAACCAATCACAAAAATGATACTTAAAACAAATACAATGTATGTTATCATTATTCTCGCATGGAATTTAACCACGACTAATGATATGAAAAACCATCGTTGTCATTCAACTACAAGAACAATAATGACCAACATTCGAAAAACTCACCCACTCATAAAAATTGTAAACAACGCATTCATTGACCTTCCAGCTCCATCAAACATCTCATCATGATGAAATTTCGGCTCCCTATTAGGTGTCTGCCTAGTCCTACAAATCCTAACGGGCCTATTCCTAGCAATGCACTACACAGCCGACACAGCAACAGCATTCTCCTCCGTCACCCACATTTGCCGAGACGTCAACTATGGATGAATTATCCGATATATACACGCAAACGGAGCATCAATATTCTTTATCTGCCTATTCATGCACGTAGGACGAGGACTCTATTACGGATCATACACCTTCCTAGAAACATGAAACATTGGAGTTATTCTCTTATTCGCAACAATAGCCACAGCATTCATGGGATATGTTCTACCATGAGGACAAATATCCTTCTGAGGGGCAACGGTCATTACTAATCTCCTCTCAGCAATTCCATATATTGGTACAAACCTAGTCGAATGAATCTGAGGAGGTTTCTCAGTAGATAAAGCAACCCTCACTCGATTCTTTGCCTTCCACTTTATCCTCCCATTTATCATCGCAGCCCTCGCCATAGTCCACCTTCTTTTTCTCCACGAAACAGGATCCAACAATCCAACAGGCATTTCATCAGACGCAGACAAAATCCCATTTCACCCCTACTATACTATTAAAGATATTCTAGGTATCCTACTACTAATTATAGGCCTCATACTCCTAGTCCTATTTTCACCAGACCTGCTCGGAGACCCAGACAACTACACACCAGCAAACCCCCTCAACACACCCCCTCATATTAAGCCCGAGTGATATTTCCTATTTGCATACGCAATCCTTCGATCAATTCCTAACAAACTAGGAGGAGTCTTAGCCCTAGTCCTCTCAATCCTAATCCTAGTTCTCATACCTCTGCTCCACACATCCAAACAACGAAGTATAATATTCCGACCAATTAGCCAATGTTTATTCTGAGTCCTAGTAGCAGACCTACTAACACTTACATGAATTGGAGGCCAACCAGTTGAACACCCATACATCATTATCGGACAACTAGCATCCATCCTGTATTTTACACTCATCCTAGTGCTAATACCAGTAGCTAGCACAATTGAAAACAACCTCTTAAAATGAAGATCAGTCTTTGTAGTACATTAAATATACTGGTCTTGTAAACCAGAGAAGGAGAATACTAAACCCTCCCTAAGACTCAAGGAAGAAGCTATAGCCCCACTATCAACACCCAAAGCTGAAGTTCTATTTAAACTATTCCCTGAGACACTATCAATATAGATCCTCAATCACCAAGAGCCATATCAGTATTAAATTTATCAAAATTTTCAAAAATTTATACTGACATACCACTCAAAACCCTTTATTTCACTTACCTCAAAAACTCGTGCCGACCATCGCCCCATGGGGTAAGTTATATTAATGTAATAAAGACATGATATGTATATAGTACATTAAACTACTGTCCCCATGCATATAAGCAGGTATTGGTAGTATGTATGCAATGATGACATGATATGTATATAGTACATTAAATTAACTGCCCCATGCATATAAGCATGTACATAATACCTATTGATAGTACATAGTACATTAGACTGTTACATCGTACATAGGACATGTCAGTCAAATCTATTCTTGCCAACATGCGTATCCCGCCCCTTAGATCACGAGCTTAATGACCATGCCGCGTGAAACCAGCAACCCGCTTGGCAGGGATCCCTCTTCTCGCTCCGGGCCCATTAACTGTGGGGGTAGCTATTTAATGAACTTTATCAGACATCTGGTTCTTTCTTCAGGGCCATTACGACTTAGAATCGCCCATTCGTTCCTCTTAAATAAGACATCTCGATGGACTAATGACTAATCAGCCCATGCTCACACATAACTGTGCTGTCATACATTTGGTATTTTTTAATTTTTGGGGATGCTTGGACTCAGCTATGGCCGTCTGAGGCCCCGACCCGGAGCATAAATTGTAGCTGGACTTAACTGCATCTTGAGCATCACCATAATGGTAAGCACGAGCATCACAGTCAATGGTAGCAGGACATAGCAGAGCATGTACACATCGGACACACATCCCATATTTTCCCCCCCCTCCCCTTATATATATACTACCATTTTTAACATACTTCCCCCTAGATATTTATTTCAACTTATCCCTTTCCCAATACTCAAATAAGCACTTCAACCGAGGTTAATATATAAGTGGCTGGTCCTCCTTAATCCAAAATA